ACACTATCTAATAGTAAGAAGTGTAAAAAAAGAAACTTTTTGTATATATATTCGAACCACAGTTGGTCATATTTCTTTTTATCGAGAAATCGAGGAAGCTATACAAGGTTTTTCTCAAGCCTGTTCGTATGATACCTAATAATATGGTATTAAAAAAAAGTAATTCTAGGACACCCGTGTGAATTCAGACCTCTCCGATTCAACTCGGACCGTAGCATAGTTCTTGACCTAAAATTCTACGCAAATCAAGATCGAGAAAAGGAAGTTTTGCAATCATTGACTCAAACTCATTGTCGAATCCCATTCAGCAGAATATGGAGGTACTTATGGCGGAACGGGCCAATCTGGTATTTCACAATAAAGTGATAGATGGAACCGCTATTAAACGACTTATTAGCCGATTAATAGATCACTTCGGGATGGCATATACATCACACATCCTAGATCAAGTAAAGACTCTAGGTTTCCAGCAAGCCACCGCTACATCCATTTCATTAGGAATTGATGATCTTTTAACGATACCTTCCAAGGGCTGGCTTGTCCAAGATGCTGAACAACAAAGTTTGATTTTGGAAAAACACCATCATTATGGGAATGTACATGCGGTAGAAAAATTACGCCAATCTATTGAGATATGGTATGCTACAAGTGAATATTTGCGACAAGAAATGAATCCTAATTTTAGGATGACGGACCCTTTTAACCCAGTCCATATGATGTCTTTTTCGGGGGCTAGGGGAAATGCATCTCAAGTACATCAATTAGTAGGTATGAGAGGATTAATGTCGGATCCCCAAGGACAAATGATTGATTTACCTATTCAAAGCAATTTACGCGAAGGACTATCTTTAACAGAATATATTATTTCTTGCTATGGAGCCCGTAAAGGAGTTGTAGATACTGCTGTACGCACATCAGATGCTGGATATCTTACGCGTCGACTTGTTGAAGTAGTTCAACATATTGTTGTACGTAGAACAGATTGTGGCACTATCCGAGGGATTTCTGTGAGTCCTCGAAATAAAAATCGGATGATGTCAGAAAGAATTTTTATTCAAACATTAATTGGTCGTGTCTTAGCAGACGATATATACATAGGTTCCCGATGTGTCGCCTTTCGAAATAAAGATCTTGGGATTGGACTTGTCAACCGATTAATAACCTTTGGAACACAATCAATATCTATTCGAACTCCCTTTACTTGTCGGAGTACGTCTTGGATCTGTCGATTATGTTATGGTCGGAGCCCCACTCATGGTGACCTAGTTGAATTGGGGGAAGCTGTAGGTATTATTGCGGGTCAATCTATTGGCGAACCGGGGACTCAACTAACATTAAGAACCTTTCATACTGGCGGAGTATTTACAGGAGGTACTGCCGAACATGTACGAGCCCCTTATAATGGAAAAATAAAATTCAATGAGGATTTGGTTCATCCTACACGTACACGTCACGGGCATCCTGCCTTTCTATGTTATATAGACTTGTCTGTAATTATTGAGAGCGAAGATATTATACATAGCGTGACTATTCCACCAAAAAGTTTTATTTTAGTTCAAAATGATCAATATGTGGAATCAGAACAGGTGATTGCTGAGATTCGCGAGGGAACATATACTTTTCATTTTAAAGAGAGGGTTATAAAATATATTTATTCTGACTCAGAGGGCGAAATGCACTGGAGTACTGATGTGTCCCATGCACCCGAATTTACATATAGTAATGTCCATCTCTTACCAAAAACAAGTCATTTATGGATATTATCAGGAGGTTCATGCGGATCTAGTCTAATTCTTTTTTCGATCCACAAAGATCAAGATCAAATGAACATACCCTTTCTTTCCATCGAAAGAAAATATATTTCTAGCCTCTCAGGGAATAACGATCAAGCGAGACAAAAATTTTTTAGTTCGGATTTTTATGATAAAAAAAAATCCGGGATTCCCGATTATTCAGAATTGAATGGAATCGCAGGTACTAGTCATTATAATTTAATATATTCTGATATTTTTCATGAGAACTCGGATTTATTAGCAAAAAGGCGAAGAAATAGATTTCTCATTCCATTCCAATTGATTCAAGAGCAAGAGAAAGAATTCATACCGCATTCAGGTATCTCAATAGAAATACCCATAAATGGTATTTTCCGTATAAATAGTATTTTTGCTTTTTTTGATGATCCTAGATACAGAAGAAAGAGTTCCGGAATTATTAAATATGGGACTCTAAAGGCGGACTCAATCATCCAAAAAGAGGATATGATTGAGTATCGAGGAGCCCAAAAATTTAAGACAAAATATGAAATGAAATTAGATCGCTTTTTTTTCATTCCCGAAGAAGTGCATATTTTACCCGAATCCTCTACCATAATGGTACAGAACTATAGTATCATTGGAGTCGATACACGACTCACTTTAAATATAAGAAGCCAAGTCGGCGGGTTGATCCGAGTGGAGAGGAAAAAAAAAAGGATTGAACTAAAAATATTTTCGGGGGATAT